TAATTCGGTACCAAATCGTTGCAAACTAAGAATACTAAGTGTACAGTCTACCAGTAAGACTGTGGGGGATAAGCTCCATTGTCAAGAGGGAAACAGCCCAGAGCACCAGTTAAGGCCCTTAAATAATTACTAAGTGATAAAGGAGGTGGGAGTGCATAGACAATCAGGAGGTTTGCTTAGAAGCAGCAACCCTTTAAAGAGTGCGTAATAGCTCACTGATCGAGTAAACCTGCGCCGAAAATGAACGGGACTAAGTAATTTGCCGAAACTGTGCGATATATATTGATATATCGGTAGGGGAGCGTTCTGTTGTAGGTCGAAGTATTAGCGTAAGCGGATATGGACGAAGCAGAAGTGAGAATGTCGGCTTGAGTAACGAAAATATAGGTGAGAATCCTATACCCCGAAAACCCAAGGTTTCCTCCGGAAGGCTCGTCCGCGGAGGGTAAGTCAGGACCTAAGGCGAGGCTGAAAAGCGTAGTCGATGGACAACTGGTTAATATTCCAGTACCATTTTTTATTGACAACGAGGGACGGAGAAGGTTAAGCCAGCCGGATATTGGTTACCGGTTTAAGCGTTCGAGATGTTGAGAAGCGGCGAAAACGCTTTGAGTTGAGACGTGAGTACGAGACGCTAAGGCGTCGAAGTGGTGTATATCAGACTTCCAAGAAAAGCTTGCACTGTCATAAATAAAGAATGCCTGTACCATAACCGACACAGGTGGGTAGGTAGAGTATACTAAGGGGCGCGAGATAACTCTCTCTAAGGAACTCGGCAAAATAACTCCGTAACTTCGGGAGAAGGAGTGCCTTATTTATAAGGCTGCAATAACAAGATCCAAGCAACTGTTTATCAAAAACACAGGTCTCCGCTAAGTCGTAAGACGATGTATGGGGGCTGACGCCTGCCCAGTGCCAGAAGGTTAAAGAAGTTGGTTAGCATTAGCGAAGCTGATAACTGAAGCCCTGGTGAACGGCGGCCGTAACTATAACGGTCCTAAGGTAGCGAAATTCCTTGTCGGGTAAGTTCCGACCCGCACGAAAGGCGTAATGATTTGGATACTGTCTCGGAGAGGGGCTCGGTGAAATAGACTTGTCTGTGAAGATGCGGACTACCTGCACCAGGACAGAAAGACCCTATGAAGCTTTACTGTAACCTGAAATTGAAATTGGACTTTAGTCGCGCAGCATAGGTGGGAGGCTTTGATGATACTCTTGCGGGAGTATCGGAGCTATCAGTGAGATACCACTCTTCTAATGTTAGATTTCTAACTTTGAATCATTATCTGGTCAAAGAACAGTTTCAGGCGGGCAGTTTGACTGGGGCGGTCGCCTCCTAAATGGTAACGGAGGCGTACAAAGGTTTCCTCTGAACGGGTAGAAATCGTATCTAGAGTGTAAAGGCATAAGGAAGCTTGACTGTGAGACCTACAAGTCGAACAGGGACGAAAGTCGGTCTTAGTGATCTGACGGTACTGAGTGGAAAGGCCGTCACTCAACGGATAAAAGTTACTCTAGGGATAACAGGCTGATCTCCCCCAAGAGTTCACATCGACGGGGAGGTTTGGCACCTCGATGTCGGCTCATCGCATCCTGGGGCGGTAGTACGTCCCAAGGGTTGGGCTGTTCGCCCATGAAAGCGGTACGCGAGCTGGGTTCAGAACGTCGTGAGACAGTTCGGTCCATATCCGGTGTAGGCGTTAGAATATTGAGAGGAGCCTTCTTTAGTACGAGAGGACCGAGAAGGACATACCTATGGTGTACCAGTTATCGTGCCAACGGTAAACGCTGGGTAGCTAAGTATGGAGTGGATAACCGCTGAAAGCATCTAAGTGGGAAGCCCACCTCGAGATGAGTATTCTCATCACGAAAGTGAGTAAGGTCACGGTAAGACTAACCGTTTAATAGGCATTAAGTGTAAGTACAGTAATGTATGTGCTGAGATGTCCTAACAGACCGAGGACTTGAATTTTTAAATGATATTTCTAAGAAAGTTTTTCTTAGAGATATCCTATATCTTTAAAGTTTAATTACTTTAAAGATTTTTGCTTTGGTGTTTCTAGTGTACTGAACGGAACCACGCTGATCCATCTCGAACTCAGCTGTGAAACGTTATAAATCGGCGAAGATACTTGGGGGGGGACCTCCTGGGAAAATAGCTCAATGCCAAAGTTTTAATTAAATTAAGAATCTAGCTACTTTTTTCCGTACCAAGAACTTTTTGTTATAATCACTTTTTACTAAAATTTAGTCATAAACTCAACAAGATAGAAAGAGATAGATAACAAATATTTCCAATATTATTATATAATATGAACTATAATGTGGATTATAATATTAGTTATTAATATCATTTTCTGTATTCAAATTTTTAATATTTATAGAGGATTTTCGGCTATGGATACTCGTTTACTTATAATTGCTCTTCCTTTATTAGTAGCAGCAACTTGGGCGTTACTAAATATCGTTACATTAGCTATTCAACAAGTTCAACGTTTATCACGTTAAGAAACTTGATCTTAATAGATTACAGGGAAAAATTGAAAAATATTTGATTTTTCCTTGTTAT